TCAGAATAAAGATTCCTTTTTGAAACAACCTTCTGTTTAAAGGTAGAATATTAGTCATAGAATGTGATTTTTGTTTCTTTTTTGATTTTGTTTTAATGATTCAGAGAAGAATCATATCTTTTTTTTTCACAACAAACTGAGTGGAATTGACTGCAAATGGCATGCAGATGGAACTGAATATATTTGTGATCCAGGTAAGATGGTAACATAGATCACAAAAGTTTGAATTCAAAAAGGGTAGGGTGGGCTTTTCATCATATGCCCATTCCCTTCATATTGAAGGAAGTTAGTTACTTAGAAAAACCTTAGGTCCCATCTCTATTTGAATTTTCAATGATTTATTTTGAATCAAAATGCGAAGGGGCCTATTTTCCCTATCTCTTTTTCCCTGTCCCTTAAACTTAAATGAGGTATCCCAATTAAGAATCTTAACGTTAAAAAGAGATCTTTTTTAGATTTATGAATCATCATTCCCATTAAATTCGGGCAGTAGGTGGCCATTAATCAGCAACCGAAGATATTTATGAATTTCAATCTCTGTGTCTGTTCGAATCACATTAACAAAGAATCAAGTTACATATGTAACTGATGTATTTTCTTTGAACTTTGTAAGTATTTGGTGTTTGGCTTTAATGAATAATTGTAAATATATCTAACAATTGATACGGGGGGTGACTCATACATTTTATTCACTTGAATGGTAAAATTGCAGAAAGATTACTTAACCTCAGGTTAAACAAAATATGAAAATACATATAAATGAGGAAATGCTTAGCTTATATGTATGTATTGTTTGATTTCGTTGTATTTCAGTGACAGCAGTCTTTCGATTTTTGTGAAAAAGAATTGGAATTGCTTCAATGTGAAAATGGAAATATTTAACATAGAATATCCATAACAGTTGTTCAGTCTATCTGATAAATATGAAAACCCTCTAGTCGTCCATCTAATTGATAAAATCAGAATCCAAAGGACCTAACTCTTCCTTTACATCAGTCTTTTTTAGCCATCTCACAAAAAAGAAAAAAGAAATTGGATTTCTTGTTCGATTTAGTTATCTGCTTTTAAATTATTGATGAATCCGTTCGACAAGAAAGAGAGATTTCTCTTTGTTTGATGATCAAATGTAGTCTTTACTGTCAAACTTTATTCAAATAATGATGTTGAAATAGGAAACTTTTTCAATTATAAACATTTTGAATGATTCCTTAAGAGTTGAATCTTTGATATTTGAAGAAGTTGGAGTTGGGTCAATGTCAATCTAAATCTAGCCCTAGCCTACCGAGTCACTTGAGGATGGAAATTCAAAAAGACTACATTTATTCGTATAATTTATATTAGTTAGTTATGCTAGTTCTATATTTCTCTTAGATATTTGAGTTTGTTTGTTTTTTTTTTTTTAGAAAAAATGTTGCATTGATACAATAAAAGATAGGGTCTTGCTAAGATTTTTCAGAACAATCTTTAACATCTATGTATAGAAGAAAAAAGGATAGATTACTATGTCTACGTACCGACTGAACTGAACCAATGACTATTCATGATTTCATAATTGAATCAATTTCATACGGGTTCCAAATTAGAGGAATGTTATGGTAAAACTTCGTTTGAAACGATGTGGTAGAAAGCAACGTGCGACTTGAAGGACGCGATCCGATGTGGATTCTTACTCTTACATCCACCATTTTATATCGGAATGAAGGTGCCCTCGGCTCGACATCATTTGTTCCACTATAACCCCTCTTTTTTGTTGGGTTGTAATGTAAATAAACATAGTACATGATGGAGCTCGAGTAGAAAGTATTAATTCATTTCTCGGGGGCAAGAATCTAGGGTTAATGCCAATCAATAAATTGAAACAACTTCGTAACGTAAGTAGATCTATAGAAATCGAAAGGATCCGATTTCAGCAAGTTTCAATTTAAAAAGCAAATTTGTTGGAATTGATAAAACTCTTTTGATCCAAAGTGTATCACGCGAGAATCAACTGTTCGTATGATTCTTTGAGAAAGAAATCACAAAAGGGGTATGTTGCTACCATTTTGAAAAGATTAAGAAACACCGAAGTAATGTCTAAACCCAATGATTTTAAAACAAAGAGAAAGGATCCCAAAACAAGGAAACACCGTTTCAATTGTCTCAATAACTGGATCAAAATAAAGAATCCAAATAGATTTTAAATGAGACAAACAAATAAGGGGGGTTAAAGACTACTCAATAAATAAAATTGCCTAAAGATTTTCCTTTGCGCTATTTTTGAGAATTATGCAACTTGAGTTATGAGTACAAATGCTTTTTTTAGGAGGGAAGAAGAAAAAAATGAGTGAAATGATAGTCTAATTCATTTTATGGACCTTTTTTGCCATTCATTAGAATTCTATATATAGAGAAAACTGTGAATCATTTTTTCTCGAGCCGTACGAGGGGAAAACTTCCTATACGTTTCTAGGGGGGGGTATTGTTTATCTATCCCAATGAGCCGTCTATCGAATCGTTGCAA